CCATATAAAATATATGCTATGAATAGTCCGAAAATTGCTATACTTACCGAAAAAATTGCATTTGTAAAAAATTCATTCAAATTTACAGAATAATTAGAACTTGAATGTAAAAGATTTGTTGATGGGGTTAACCACTTCGATAATATATCAAAATCTATTACTCCTTGATCAAAAGAAATTCCTATTGATCCAACCAACAAAGTAAATAGTACTAATACAAGAAGAGGAAATAGCATAGTATTGTCCGATTCGTGAGGATACATGGAAGTGTATTTATTTCCAAAGTAAGTACTAAAGTATCGTATCCTATTTCTTACATTATTATCAATTTTTGATCTTTCTTTTGCAAAAAAAGAAACCTTTTTATTCATTGTTGATAAAAGTAAATTTGGATTGACTCCTCTTGGAATTCCTTTTCCCCATAGAGATATGGAATAGAAGGAACCTTTTTTTGTGCTACTGTAATTTTGAAAATGAACGCGGAAATACCCATCAAAGGTAAGTAAATATACCCGAAACATATAAAATGCGGTTAATCCTGCTGTGAAATAAGCTATTACTGCGAAAATTGGTGAATACAACCAACTATCATTAAGAATGTCATCTTTGGACCAAAAACAAGCAAGAGGTGGAATACCACAAAGAGAAAGTGTACCCAATAAAAAAGTAGTTCTTGTAATTGGAACATATCTTGTTAAACCACCCATAAGAACCATATTCTGACTTTTATCTGGTGAATATCCAACAATAGGTTCCATTGAATGAATAATAGATCCGGATCCCAAAAACAATAAAGCTTTTGAATAGGCATGAGTGATCAAATGGAATAAAGCAGCTCGATAAGAACCTATACCTAGAGCTAACATAATATAACCCAATTGAGACATTGTGGAATAGGCTAAGCTTTTTTTAATGTCTCTTTGAGCAAGGGCCAAAGTAGCCCCTAATAATAGTGTTATTACACCTATTAAAGAAATGAAATTCATTATATAAGGTATGACTATGAAAAGAGGAAGAAGCCGAGCTACAAGAAAAATTCCTGCTGCTACCATAGTAGCAGCGTGTATAAGAGCCGAAATAGGAGTGGGTCCTTCCATAGCATCAGGTAACCATACGTGAAGGGGGAATTGTGCGGATTTAGCAACTGCACCGACGAATAATAAAGAAGCACACAAGGTAGCAAATAAAGAATTGACCCCATTATTTTGGATTAAGTTATTAGTTATTTCGAGCAAATACCGAAATTCTAAACTACCTGTTATCCAATAAAAACCTAAGATTCCTAACAATAAACCAAAATCCCCTACACGATTAGTTACAAAAGCTTTTTGACAAGCACTTGCTGCAATTGGTCGTGTGAACCAAAACCCTATTAATAAATAAGAACACATTCCCACAAGTTCCCAAAAAATATAAATTTGTATCAAATTTGAACTAGTAACTAATCCCAGCATAGAAGTATTAAAAAAACTCATATAAGCAAAAAATCTCAAATATCCTTGATCGTGATACATATACTTGTCACTATAAATAAGAACCATGATTCCAACAGTAGTAATTAGTATTGACATAATAGAAGTAAGTGGATCGATCAAGTATCCAAACTCTAAGGAAAAATCATTATTGATGGTCCAAGACCATAGATATTGATAGATAAAACTTCCATTTATTTGTTGAATAGACAGATTGGCTGAAAACACCATAGCTATACTTAAGAGTAAAACACTAGGAAAAGCCCACATGCGACGAATATTTTTTGTTGCTGTCGGAATAAGTAGAAGTCCAAATCCTATTGACATAGTAACTGGAAGTGGAAGAAAAGGTATTATCCACGCATATTGATATGTATGTTCCATAAGAAAAGAAACTCTTTTTTCTTATAATTACAAATTGTTCTCGATTCACCAATTCTTATCTTTTTTATCCTTTTAGAAAGGAACAATAATAAAAGAAAAAAAAAGATATGAAAAAAAGTCAAATATTGAGATTCTTAATTATTCTGATTTTTTTTTGTGATTAATAAACATATTTATTATACTATAATAGTATAATAAATATATTATATAGTATACTATATATAGTAAGGAAAAAGAGTTAGACCAAAAAAAGAGTACTTTTTTTATTCAAATATGGATCATAGTATCTATATTCGAATTAAAAAAAATACCTAGGTATTCTAGTTCATTTTGGGAAGGGAGTAATTACCTAACTTGTTGTGTAACTGATTGATTGGATTGAAACCCAATAAAAAAAACTTATGTTTATCAGAAATCTTATGATACTCCTTACTTTGAATTATGGACATAGCACTCTGGACTTAATCAATTTTTATTTTCCCTTATTTTCTTCCATTTTTTTTCCCTCATGTCATTTATATATGTGATGTGTGATGTGCGCGCATACGTATATGTGATATATATATATCACATATACATGTATATATAAATATATTTGTATTATATATATTTGTATGTTTATTATATATTTATATGTTAAAGTAAAAAAACAATGTATATTAAAAAGAGTATATTAAAAAAATTATCCACATACACGAAATAAGTATAGATAATAACTAAAAAGAACGATCTATTTTGAAGAATACATGTCTTTCACATACAACGATAAAAGGAGGAACCCCCCTTTTTGA